ATTGATCGTAAATAAGAAGACTGTTTACGAAGAAACAGGAATATATATTCGAATTCATATACATAATAATTATGTAGGAACCAAAAGAATCTTTTCTTTCTTTTTGAAAAGACGTAAATATATTTTTTTGAAGTAATGAGATTATTAAAATTATGAGATTCGTGGAAAAACAATCGCAAGAAATGCAAAGAAGAAACATCTTTTATCCAGCATTGAAGGATTTGAACCAAGATTTCAAGATGGATGGGATAGGGTATTAGTAGATCTGACACATAATTTAAATGTGATAATTTATCCTCTAAAAAGGGAAATATTGAATGAATAGATCGTAAATTCTGATATTTTGGTATTCTTTTTTTTTCTTCAAGGTAAGATACTAATCGCGATGAGAATGGAATTTCCAAAATGACTCCAAAACCTTCTGATACCATTTGAGAACAAAAATGAGAAGAAAAAGAATTCTTGTGACCCCGAAATCCATTTTTGTTAGAATCATTCACCGAATAAATTAAAGATTTCTGTTGATACATTCGAGTAATTAAACGTTTCACAAGTACTAAACTAGATTTATTGTCATAACCGATAATTTCCACAGATTCATAAAAAATCAAACTATTGAAGCTATGATAATGAGCAAGTGAATAAATATACTCCTGAAGGAGTAGAGGATAGAGGAAGTTTTGTTGCCAAAATAGATCTTTTTTAAATCTAAATATCCTTGTAATTCTGCCATTTAAACACATTTCTACTGTAATCAAAAAAGGGAGGCACTTATTGTGTTATGAAATAATACATAGTGCAATATGGTCAGAACGGCGTATACGTATGTTATGTTTCTCTTATACTAAATCTTATACTAAAAGACTTTTTAGAATAAAAAGAATAGAATAATGAAGTCAAAGATTATATAAAAGTAAGAACAAATAAAGAATATATACCCCGGAGACAGAGAGCCTAATCTACAGATCTTTTTCCTTTCTATACAATTTGGTTTTCTTTTTCTTGTTAATCTAACTAGAATAACAATAAGAAAAAGGGGTAAAAATCTTTTATTTTCGCAACCCAATCACTCTTTTGATTTTGGAAAAAAGAATTTTTTTTATCACTATACTATTTCTTATACACATCGGTCTCCAATCCACAATAAAGAATAATTAGGATTAAAAAAAAAAGAATCAATGGTCCGCTCACAATTCACAAGAGAACCTTTTCCCACATCAGGCACTAATCTATTTTTAACGAATAATTAGTAATTTTATTGGGTAATCATTCAAATTAAGAAAGTAAGCTCGTTGCTTTTTTGTATTACTCGAATTGGAGCCTTAAGGCTCTATCCATTTATTCATTAGACCCAAAATACTTTACTGAACTTTAAAAATTTTATAAAAGATTATTCTTTTTACGACATGCTTTTTTTTCCATTCATTACCTTTCAGGATCAGTCGCGGTCTTATAAACTCTACCAATAGTCTAGACGAATTCCTTCATCCAAATGTGTAAAAGATCATAGTCGCAATTAAAAGCCGAGTACTCTACCATTGAGTTAGCAACCCAGATCAATATGAAGTGTAGATATGATCGAAAGAAAAAAATCCAGCAAACTCAGCCATTTTACTAATTCCTAAAATGAAGGAAATGGCCAATAGGGAATGGAATGGGGATAAAAAGATCTATATTATATATTATTATATAATACGATCAAATTATATTTGTTTGATACACCATTGTCAATATAAATAGACTTTTTATCAAACAAATTTCAAGAAATTCTATCTAAATTTGTGTTGGGTTTGAAACTTTGATGAACGGAAAAAAATAAGTAAATAAGTAATAAAGAAAAGGTATAGATAAAAAAAATAGTGGCTTTATTTAATCAAAAAAATAAAGGTACAATACAAATACAAGAAGAAAGGTTACCCCCCTTGTTGGGGGGTCCACAACAAGAAGCAAGAAAAAAAAAAGACGAAGAATAAAAATAATAAATAATAATAAAATAAATAAATATGAATAGAACAAGAAAAGAAGAAACTTTGAATAAAAAATTACACGAATTACACAAAGATAGGTACTAGTTACCCTATCCTTTTTCTTTTTTTATTCATGATTATTTTTTTTTTACTTTCAAAAGAAATTCGAAATTATTTAAAGAATTCTGCCTTCCTTAAAAGATCATAAACAGTTCCTGTGGGTTGAGCACCTTTTTCAAGAAAATATAAAATAGCAGGAACATTTGAATAAGTTTGATTCTTTATCGGATCATAAAAACCCACTTTTCGAAGATCTCTTCCTTCTCTTCGGGATCGAACATCAATTGCAACGATTCGATAGATGACTCATTGGGATAGATGTAGATAAAAGGTGCCCCCCCTAGAAACGTATAGGAAGTTTTCTCCTCATACGGCTCAAGAAAAAATGATTCTAATTTATAGAATTCCTATTTCTATCTATATCTATATAGATAGAAATAGAAATGGATCCATAAAATCCATAAAGAATTAGAAAGAATTAGGTTGTAATTTGAGCCTTTTTTTACTTCTTTATAGAAAAATAAATTTCATTTGTACTCCTAACTCAAGTTGGATAGTTTTTAAAAAGTTCGAAAAGAAATCCTTCGAATTTATTGAGCTGTCTCTAACCTATTTTTTTCTCCTTTCTCGGATCTATTTTTTTTTTACTCATTCTGATCCAATTGTTGAGACAAGTTAAAATAGCGTTTCCTTGTTCCGGAATTTGTTGTCTTTGCTTTGCGCTTTGTGAAATCATTAGGTTTAGACATTACTTCGGTGATCCTTACTCCTCTTCAAAAAGGCAGCAACATACCTTTTGTTCTTTCTATGGAAAAGGTAAAAATCATGTGAACGATTGATTCCTTTGTGATACACTCTTGATCTAAACAGTTTGAAAATTTTGATTTTTTTTTCATTTCAAACTTGTTCAATTTTGAACCTCCCCCTTTTATATATTTTTATATATTGATGATATGTTTACAAAGTTGATCTAACTTATTGATTATCACTAACCCTAGATTCTTCCCCCAATAAATGAATGAATCATTTTTGCTCGAGCTCCATCATTAGCAACCCAAGACAAGTTAAATAAGGTTACTAGCAGAACAAACTATGTCGAGACAAGAGCATCTTCATTCGTATAGAAAATGGTGGATGTCAGAATCCACATCCAATCATGTCCTTCAAGTCGCACGTTGCTTTCTACCACATCGTTTCAAACGAAGTTTTACCATAACATCCCTTTAATTTTAATTTGGAACCATATGCAATTGATTCAATATGGAATCATGAATAGTCATTGGCTGAACCAATATATAAGAATCTACACTTATAGATAAGTTTTTATCCGAAAAGGATTTCACTTAAAATTACCTCATATTTCTCATGTGAATACATGAGAATAATATAAAATGAAAAAAATAAGTTTTAAAGCAAACTTATTGACATCTTTAACAGATCTTTCAGGATTGTCTATAATAAAAGAGCCCTCTTTTTCGTTAAAAAAAAAGAAATTCTATAAACCTCAAAAAAAGCCTTTTGACTTTACTTTTATTCAAATGAAAAATAAATCCTCATGAATGGCCGCTTTAACTAAATACTATACTAAAATAAATATTTTTAAAGATTTTTTATTCAATTATAGAAATTATAGAATAATAAGATAACATTCATAAGAAAAATAGACAATATATATTCTGAATGTCATAATAATGTATTTCTATATTCTAATATGAATATTTTCTCATTTTTTATTTATGAAATATGATCTTATGATTCTAATATTATGATTTACTTATTTTTTAGCATCTCCAATTGAATCTGATCTTCATTTAATTTAAAACAGAGAGATAGTTTGAGAATAAAGTTTCTTTGTTTTCATTATTATGGAATAGAAAAAGTCTTGTGTAAGATAAGATCAAAGAGAAAATAAGAATCCTCGAATTCTGATCTTTTTGCACCCATCTCCATCATAGAAAACAGATAACAAATAATCGTTAACAAAAGTAGTTACAAATATTTAAGAATAAAATATTTGAGTAAAAATAAAAAAGTAAAAAAAATATATTCTTCTAAGAATCATTCTTAGAAGAATATATTTTATAACATTGTATCCAACATGAAACAGAAATTGTTGAATTAGATTTTCAATAGAAAAGAATCTTTCGTTTCTGATGCGAACGATCTGGGACGGAAGGACTCGAACCTCCGAGTAACGGGACCAAAACCCGTTGCCTTACCACTTGGCCACGCCCCATTTTGATTTGGTCTAAAAAAAAATTAATATAAATATTAGTTATTTGTCAATAACCAACCAAAAGAAATATAGGACATGTTATCACCAGAATTCAACACAATAGATATAGAATCAAAAAGATTAATTGATCATTACTTAGAATTCAATTAAGATATTGTATGAAAATAGAATCCCTTGTATTCTTATTTGATTGGGTAGAAATCAAAGAAAAATAAGAATTTATTTCTTTTATCTGCCTTTTTATTTTCAATTTTTCCTCATAAAAACAACTTAATCCAATCTGATAATTTTATTATCATTTCAATTTCATTTGAATCTTTAAGAACAGGAAAAGAATATTTGTTATGTTTAATATCTTTAGTCTAATCTGTCTCTGTCTTAATTCTACCCTCTATTCGAGTAGTTTTTTATTAGCCAAATTGCCCGAGGCTTATGCCTTTTTAAATTCAATCGTAGATGTTATGCCGGTTATCCCCGTACTTTTTTTTCTCTTAGCCTTTGTTTGGCAAGCTGCTGTAAGTTTTCGATAACAATGAAATCTCTATTCAATTCGTAATTTATTCGATAAAAAACAGATGAGATTTTAATTCTGGAAAGAAATAAGATTCAAAAAAGTCTGGACATTAAGAACCCTCGATTCGAAAAGCAAAATTTTGGTATTTTCTATTTTATATTGAATTTGAATAAGGGAAGGGGCAATTATCTTTATCTTTAATCAGCTTATTTCTTTTGTTCTGACCTTTTCTTTATAAGATCCCATACAATACCTAATTATAGATATGGATATATGGCAAGAAATTTTTAGTAACAAAAAAATATGAATCTTATTACATTAGAAAGAAATTTAGAGCGTCATATCAAAAGAGTGTTGTTATAAGGTATGTCATAAAATAGGTGATCTATTTCCTTAAACAAAAAACGATCTTATCTTATCTTGGAGATTTGTAATGCTTACTCTTAAACTCTTTGTTTACACAGTAGTAATATTCTTTGTTTCTCTCTTCATCTTCGGATTCTTATCTAATGATCCGGGGCGTAATCCTGGGCGTGAAGAATAAAAAAGAGATGAGATTCATTTTTACTTTTTCCTTGATTTTTTCATAGGTAAATGTATAAATAAATGGAATAGATGCTAGAAGATTCATAAAAGAAAATTTTATTCCAATTAGAAAATCTCAAGTGATCAGAGGGGGTCGGAGAGAGAGGGATTTGAACCCTCGGTACGAATAATTCATACAACGGATTAGCAATCCGACGCTTTAGTCCACTCAGCCATCTCTCCCCATTCCAAATTGAAAATTTATCATGTGATTTCACACGTGAAGTCAAGATTGAGAATAATTTTTATTTTTCTTCAATGATTCGAAACAGATTTCTCCAATAGAAAGAATACTTTACTTCTTTTATTTTGTACAAAAGGTTCGTTCATTTACCCGGCCTGGTTCAGTACTAAGTACTGGCCAGGCCAGTACTTCTTTTGTTCTGACGAATAAAAATTGTTATTGAAACAAGAAGAGTAATTTTCATTGCCATTCCTAATTATTAGATTAATCTATTTATATAATAGTAAATTAGAGTCTAAATGAGTAGAATTTAGAATATTTAGTCTTTCTAGTAAAGTAAATTTACTAGTAAAAGTGTTCTAGTAATACTATTATTCTTCTTAAGTAGAAAATGATAAAATTCGGAAATTCATCAATGAAAAACGAATTTCATTCTAAATGAAAGTTGAAGTTAAGTATTATATTCATATGTAGCGGGTATAGTTTAGTGGTAAAAGTGTGATTCGTTCTATTAAAAACTTCAATAGTTAAGGGGTCTTTCCATTTTTTTCATATTCCGATCAAAAACTTTATTTCTTAAAAAGATTTAATCCTTTACCCTTCAATAGTACATTAATAGTACATTTGAGGAAAGAATATACATTCTCACGATTTCTATCCAAAAGTCAATTAGAATTTTAATAAAAAAATTGGATTATGGAGTCGAGAAGCATAATTTTTTTGAATTGGTTCAATTATTCCAATTCAATGAGTATGAATAAAGGATCTATGGATGATAGTACAAAACTTTCAATCGTAACTAAATCTTCAATTTTTGCGCTGAAAAAGAGGGAGATTGAAGCCAAATAGCTAGAAAGTGATGGTTTTGGTTTACTAGAACCCTCGGCTTCTTGTTTCAGCTCGGTAGAAAAAGATTATTTTCCTTAGGATCCCACGAGTATAAAAGAAATAGGGAACGAAGTAACTAGACTAGAGACTAGAAAGATTTGATAGAATCCCCCTCTTCTATAAGGGATCATCTAAAAAGCAAGTAGCTTTAGATGCATTCGTAAAAAAAGCTGACATAGATGTTATGGATCTCCTTTTTTCTATGGTAGGAATACATAGATCTTCCATAAAGGAGCCGAATGAAACCAAAATCTCATGTTCGGTTTTGAATTAGAGATGTTAAAAATGATCAACCAACGTCGACTATAACCCCTAGCCTTCCAAGCTAACGATGCGGGTTCGATTCCCGCTACCCGCTATATATTCATTCCTTATCCTCAATAGGATATACAGATGCATTATTATTTTTGATATGCGTCCTTTTTTTTTATTGTATTCCCTAAATCCGTCTAATTTTTTTCTTTTTATGAAAAAAAAATGCGAAAATATAGGAATGAAGAGCGTCCATTGTCTAATGGATAGGACAGAGGTCTTCTAAACCTTTGGTATAGGTTCAAATCCTATTGGACGCAATTTATTTCTATAATTTCTATATATCTATTCTAGATAGAGAATAGAAAAAAATAAGAACTATATTTTATAAAGTATCTTGATTCGAATAAGAAATCTTTTTCAAGGATTTCTCTGAATTAAGAATATAATAAAAAAGATCCATTTACATTTATGTTTGTTCCTGAAGTAGAAAGAGTTCAATCTGTTCCTGAATAGCTTCTTTCAAAAGGGTTTCAGCTTCTTCGGTGAATATCTTGGTAGAAGATATAATTTCTTGGAATTTAGGTTTCTTCTTTGTTAAGTAGGTACGTAACTCAACGAGAAATTTTTTTACCTGTCCAATTTCTAACGCATCAAGATATCCATTTGTTCCGGTGTAAATAGTAGCTATCTGGTCTTCCACCGCGAGAGGGTCTGATTGGGATTGTTTGAGCAACTCACGTAATCGTTGACCTCTTGCCAATTGATTCTGAGTAGCTTTATCTAGATCAGAAGCAAATTGTGCAAAGGCTTC